CGTAAAGGAAGCTATTATTGCGAAAGTTGGTGAATACAACCAACTATCATTAAGAATTTCATCTTTGGACCAAAAACAAGCAAGAGGCGGAATACCACAAAGGGAGAGTGTACCTAATAAAAAGGTAATTCTTGTAATTGGAACATATTTTGTTAAACCACCCATAAGAACCATATTTTGACTTTTATCTGGTGAATATCCAACAATGGGTTCCATTGAATGAATAATTGATCCAGATCCCAAAAACAATAAAGCTTTCGAATAGGCATGAGTGATCAAATGGAATAAAGCGGCTCGATAAGAACCTATACCCAGAGCTAACATAATATAACCCAATTGAGACATTGTCGAGTAAGCTAAACTTCTTTTAATGTCTCTTTGAGCAAGAGCCAAAGTAGCTCCTAATAGTACTGTTATTACGCCTATTGAAGAAATGATATTCATTATGGAAGGTATAACTATGAAAAGAGGAAGAAGCCGAGCTACAAGAAAAATTCCCGCTGCTACCATAGTAGCAGCATGTATAAGAGCAGAAATGGGAGTGGGTCCTTCCATAGCATCAGGTAACCATATGTGAAGGGGGAATTGTGCGGATTTAGCAACTGCACCAACGAATAAAAAAGAAGCACACAGAGTAGCAAATAAGGGATTTACTCCATTATGATGAACCAAGTTATTAACTATTTCGAACAAATCCCGAAATTCTAAACTACCAGTTATCCAATAAAGTCCTAAAATTCCTAATAATAAACCAAAATCCCCTATACGATTGGTTACAAAAGCTTTTTGGCAAGCACTTGCCGCACTCGGTCGTGTGAACCAAAAACCTATTAATAAATAGGAACACATGCCTACAAGTTCCCAAAAAATATAAATTTGTATCAAATTGGAACTAGTAACTAATCCTAACATAGAACTATTGAAAAAACTCATATAGGCAAAAAATCTCAAATATCCTTGATCGTGAGACATATAATTGTCACTATAAATAAGAACCATGATTCCAACAGTAGTAATTAATATTGACATAATAGAAGTAAGTGGATCGATCAAATGTCCGAATTCTAAAGAAAAATCATTATTGACAGTCCAAGACCATAGATATTGATAGATAAAATTTCCATTTATTTGCTGAATAGATAGATTGGCCGAAAATGCCATAGCTATACTTAGCATCAAAACACTCGGAAAAGCCCACATACGACGAATATTTTTTGTTGCTGTCGGAATAAGCAGAAGTCCAAATCCTATTAACATAGTAACTGGAAATGGAAGAAAGGGTATTATCCATGCATATTTATATGTATGTTCCATAAAAAAACAAATTTTCATTTTTTTTTCTTATAAATTAATTGTTTCCGATTCATCAATTCTTATCGCTTTCGAAAGGAACAATAAAAAAATCAAAAAGATATGAAAAACTCAACTATTTTGATTTTTCATTATTCTGACTTTTCTCAGATATTGGAAATATTCAAAAGTTCCAATTCAAATGATATGACCAAATAGCTAGAAAAGAGTAATTACTTAGTTATTAACTTTAACTAACGAATTAACTAAAGAAAGATAGTTAATAAAATAAAAAAATGGGAAATATGAGATTTCGAATCATTCTACGACTATACTACCATCCTATTCTAGCAATATGTAATCATATCATATACTATAGTATAGTAAGTAAAAACAATCATACCAAAACAGTAGAATATAAATCATAGTATGCCTCAATAAATCGACTCAAAAATAAAGACCTAGTTATTCTAGTGATTTTATTTGTAGTAATTACCTAACCCATTGCTGAACTCATTAATTGGATTCCAATCCAATAAGAAAGTATCAAAAATATTATAATACTCTTTATTTCGTATAGAAGTGAAAAAAAAATAACTAAAAATTGAGGTTCTCCTTCTTAGGTAATAGAATGTCTTGTTTAACATATTAACCACTAATTGTAGTTTAAGTTTGAATTTAAATTATAGACACGGCAATATGAGCTTATTCAATTCCAAACTAATAGTCATAAAAATTCCTTTTTGAATTTCCCCCCCCTTTTCCTCTATTTTTTTGCCTAGTGTGTTAATATGTGACATTGTTATATATGTAACATGCATATCATACATATATTTATATATAAATATATAAATAATATATTTGTATTGTATGTTATGAAAATACTATTATCGACGAAATTAAGTTAAGTATAGAAAATGACTAAAAAGAACGATCTATTTTGAGCAATACATGTCTTTCACATACAACAATAAAAATTAGTAATTCTTTTTTTTTTGAATGGCAGTTCCAAAAAAACGTACTTCTATATCAAAAAAACGTATTCGTAGAAATATTTGGAAGAAAAAAGGATATTTAGCTGCAATAAAAGCTTTTTCTTTAGCAAAGTCAGTTTCTACTGGAGATTCAAAAAGTTTTTTTGTGCGACAAACAAATAAGAAAATCTTGGAATAATCGGAATTTCCATGGCCAGAAAAATTACCAATTTTGGAATATGAATAATTCCCTTTAACTAAATGTATTGATGTATTGAACTCAATACAATATTAGTTAGAACTAGCTGCTATGATATGTAGAATAAGAATTTCTCTATCTGTCGGTTCTAAGTATCATTATTTTTTTTTTTCATTCTATTTTTTATTAGAATCTATTTATTAATTCGTGAGATGTTTTTTTCCTATTCATTTTCTTTTCACAATGGAAAAATCTTTGTTCATTCTATTTTTCCGTTGTGAAAAGAAAATTGTGATGGATGCGGAAACTCTTTTGTTTTATTATATGCCTAACTCAAGACCAAGTTGGTTTCATAAATATTATCATAATTTTATTTAGAAATTATGTACACAACAAACAATAAAAAGTATTATATTTATTTTATATTATATTTATATTTATTTTATATTATATATTTAAATTAATTAATTAATACTTAATGATACTAAGAAAAGTATCAAAATTGTTAGAAAAATTACTTAAATTTAGTAATTGAATTGTGATACATATGAAATCCTATTTATTTTTTTTTTATTCGTTTAGAAAAAAAATATCTTTGACAATTTGTTTTTCATTTATCTGATTTCGTGGATTCAATTCAAAATAAATAATAAAAAATATAAAAAGAGGACAATTCACAATTCTTAGTTTCTGTTTCGACTGAAAACAAAATTTTTATTTCAAGTTATAAGTGTTCCGGGAGAACTTAATATACAGATAGTACGTAAAAGTGGATTTTTAAAACTGAACCTACGATGATACTAACCTAAGTCAAATTTATTGAAAATTCAAAGATGAATTTTAAAGAGCTCTTATTTATCAGTTCTAATATTTCCTAAACTATATTGAATCCTTGAATCTATATCTAGACGATTCAACATGAATTGACTATTATTATTTCAAGTAAGCCGCTATGGTGAAATCGGTAGACACGCTGCTCTTAGGAAGCAGTGCTAGAGCATCTCGGTTCGAGTCCGAGTGGCGGCATACTGTAAAAAAGATACAATGGATCCTATAATGTATTTAATTCCCGATTTCCATTCTGTAATGGGACCTTTTTTATGTATGATATTTGTGACTTTAGAACATATATTAACTCATCTCTCTTTTTCGATCATTTCAATTGTGATTACGATTCATTTGATGACCCTATTAGTACACGAAATCATAGGGTTGCGTGATTCGTCGGAAAAAGGAATGATAGTTACTTTTTTTTCTATAACAGGATTATTAGTTACTCGTTGGATTTCTTCGAGACATTTTCCATTAAGTAATTTATACGAGTCTTTAATCTTCCTTTCGTGGAGTTTTTCCATTATTCATCTAATTTCCAAGATATGGAATCATAAAAATGATTTAAGCGCAATTACCGCCCCAAGTGCCATTTTTACCCAAGGTTTCGCCACATCGGGTCTTTCAAGTGAAATGCATCAATCGTCAAGATTAGTACCTGCTCTACAATCTCAGTGGTTAATGATGCACGTAAGTATGATGTTATTGAGCTATGCAGCTCTTTTATGTGGGTCACTATTATCAGTCGCTTTTCTAGTCATTACATTTCGTAAAAACATCAATATTTTTTGTCAAAGAAAAATTTTATTAATTAAGATTAAGTCATTTTTCTTTGACAAAATCGAATACTTGAACAAAAAAAAAAATGTTTTTAAACACACCTCTTTTGTTCCATTTCGAAATTATTACAAATTTCAATTAACTCAGCGTTTGGATTATTGGAGTTATCGTGTCATTAGTTTAGGGTTTACCTTTTTAACCATAGGTATTCTTTCTGGAGCAGTATGGGCTAACGAGGCATGGGGATCTTATTGGAATTGGGACCCCAAAGAAACTTGGGCATTTATTACTTGGACCATATTCGCGATTTATTCACATACTAGAACAAATCAAAGTTTGCAAGGTACGAATTCGTCACTTGTAGCGTCTATAGGATTTATTATAATTTGGATATGCTATTTTGGGATCAATCTATTAGGAATAGGTCTACATAGTTATGGTTCATTCACATTAACATCTAATTGAATAAATTCCATGAGGGATACATAAGAGCGTCGTACTATACGTAACGGAAAGTTTGTGAAGGTTTTTGAGAACCATTTGAATGATTCCTTGATTCAAATGGTTCTCAAAAACTCGGAATATATCTTATTATAATTCTAATTCACCTTATTTTTTTGTGTTGTACAGCTCAAAAATCTTCAAATTAAAAATTCTAAGACTTTGTTTTCTATCTAATTAATGAAAACTATCTATGAAAATAATTAGATAGGATAGCTTGTACCTTGTCAACTGATAGCGAAAGAACAAAATCAGGATAAATACCAATCCCTATTACGGGTAAAAAGATACAGATTGAAACAAATAGTTCTCGTGGTCCAGAATCCACAAAATTGGAGTTTGGAACATTGAATAGTTTATATCCATAAAACATCTGACGTAACATAGATAATAAATAAATAGGAGTTAATATCATTCCAATTGCCATTACAAAGATAATTAGTATTTTGGGCATTAAAAGATATTTTGGACTGGTAATTATTCCAAAAAATACTACTAATTCTGCAACAAAACCACTCATTCCTGGCAATGCAAGAGAAGCCATCGAGAAACTACTAAACATGGTAAATATTTTTGGCATTGGGATGGATATCCCCCCCATTTCGTCGAGATAAACAAGACGTATTCTATCACAACTCGTTCCTACCAAGAAAAAAAGTGCAGCACCAATAAATCCATGAGAGAGTATTTGTAAAACGGCTCCGTTGAGCCCCATGTCGGTTATAGAACCAATTCCTATAATTATGAAACCCATGTGAGATACAGAGGAATAGGCTATTCTCTTTTTTAAATTGCGTTGACCAAGAGAGGTTGAAGCTGCATAGATTATTTGTATTGTCCCTATTATCACCAACCAGGGAGAAAATATAGAGTGGGCGTGCGGTAATAATTCCATATTGATCCGAATCAATCCATATGCCCCCATTTTTAATAAGATTCCCGCTAGAAGCATACATGTACTGTAATGTGCTTCCCCATGGGTATCTGGTAGCCATGTATGTAGGGGTATAATCGGCGATTTGACAGCATAAGCAATAAGGAAGCCTAAATATAATATTATTTCTAATGTCACAGGATATGACTGATTAGCTAATCTTTCAAAATCCAATATCGGTTCATTGGAACCGTATAAACCCATACCTAGAACTCCTATTAAGAGGAAAATGGAACCCCCCGCAGTGTACAAAATAAACTTTGTAGCTGAGTACAAACGTTTCTTTCCTCCCCACATGGATAAAAGTAAGTAAACAGGAATTAATTCTAACTCCCACATGAGAAAAAAAAGTAAAAGGTCTCGAGAAGAAAATAATCCTATTTGACCACTGTACATTGCTAACATCAGGAAATAGAACAATCGCGAATTTCGAGTAACAGGCCAAGCTGCTAAAGTGGCTAAAGTAGTGATAAATCCTGTCAGTAAAATAGGTCCTATGGAAAGTCCATCGATTCCCAGTCTCCAGTGAAAATCAAAAATATTTATCCATTTAAAATCCTCCTCCAATTGAATTAATGGATCATCCAATTGGAAATGATAACAGAACACATAGGTTGTTAGAAGGAGTTCTAATAAGCATATACATATAGTATACCACCTAAATACCTTATTCCCCCTATGAGGAAGAAAGAAAATTGAAGAACCCGCGAATATCGGCAAAACTACAAGTAGTGTTAACCAAGGGAAATAACTCGTGATAAAGACAAGATGCATTTTGACCAAAAAACCCGTGCTCGGAATAATATATTTTCTCGAGTACGGGTTTTTGTCGGTAAAAAGGAATCAAATGATTCAAGTGGAATTTTTTATAACGTATCAATAAGATAGACCCATGCTGCGAGTTGTTTCATGCCATAAATAAACGCGGACACTCAAAAAATCTGTTGGACAAGCGGATTCACATCTCTTACAACCTACACAGTCCTCGGTTCTTGGCGCGGAAGCAATTTGCTTAGCTTTACATCCGTCCCAAGGTATCATTTCCAATACATCTGTGGGGCAGGCTCGTACACATTGAGTACACCCTATACATGTATCATAAATTTTTACTGAATGTGACATTGGGTCTATAAATTCCAGTTTTGAACATAAAAAATTTTCGATCTGGTAAAGTAAAATCAGGAGGAAATGAATTATATATTTATTATTTATATTGTATTGTAGACACCAGACGAATCAATGGTTTATCAAAAAAATCTAATGTTAAAAAGCAATATATTTCTAAATCTGTTCATGAGAAAGGACCAAGAGACTTTGATTTCCATTTCAACAACCATGATTATACAAGTCACACATATGACTTCACATTGACATTGGCCAACGGATCATCACTATTTCAATAGTAATATAAAAATATATTACTATACATATTAGTATAAAAAAAAAAGAATAAAAAATGAAATAATTTATATCTATATTTTATTTATATTATTTTATTATTTATGTCTTTATTTATATTTATATGATAGTTATGACTAATTATTCAACAAATTTGATTGATTGATACGAGTTGATTTTCTGTTACGATAAATCGACGAAACAATAGCTAGACCAATAGCTGCTTCCGCAGCCGCAATGGCTATAACAAAGATTGAGAAAATGTCTCCTTTTAATTGGCGACTATCAAATATATTAGAAAATGTTACGAGATTTATATTAACCGAATTTAGTATAAGCTCAAGACACATAAGTGCTCTAACCATGTTTCGACTTGTGATCAATCCATAGATACCGATAGAAAATAAGTAGACGCTCAAAAAAAGTATATGTTCAAACATCATTGGCTAACTCCTCATGAATCTTGATTCATTTCAATATGAACAACAATTCAACCGATTTGATTGACCAGAATCGAGTAATTACAGAAAAAAGAGGGTATCCGCAGTAGATTAAATTTAAAACTTTCCCCTTTTCATTGGATTTCGAATTTCTAATAATTGTATTAATTCTAAGTATTTCTTATTGACGAGCCATAGTAATTGCACCTATCAAAGAAACTAAAAGAATTATAGAAATGAGTTCAAACGGAAGATAAAAATCTGTTGATAAATGAATTCCAATTTGTTGAACGTTACTAATAAGGTCCTGTTCTATAATCTGATTTGATCTTGTAGTCCAAATAATTCCGTACCATGACGTATCTAAGATAGTAGTAATTAGTGAAAAAAGAATACTTATACAAACCAGTGAAGTGACTCCATCTCCAACAGTCCAAAAATAGGAATCGTTCGAATATTCTGAACCATTCATGAACATAACAGCAAATATGATTAAGACATTTATGGCTCCTACATAAATAAGGAGCTGTGCGGCAGCTACAAAATAGGAGTTTGATAGAATATAGAATAAGGATATACAAACAAGAACCAATCCCAACGAAAAGGCAGAATAAATTGGATTAGTAAATAATACTACCCCTAGACCTCCTAATATAAGAACTGATCCCAGAAATACTACAAGTATATCGTGTATTGGTCCAGGTAAATCCATTATGTATAACAGATAAATAAGTCGAAATATTTCATGACCTTACTAAATAGTCCAGGAAAGAAAAGGGTGTTACCTTTATTTTTTTTCTTGTATATGATGGGTTCCTAATTGAATTCAATCTTAATATGGATTAATGTAGATATGGATAAAGTTATTAAAGTTATTGGCCAATCCTACTTTCTTTTTTATCTATTTTCTATTTTTATCTAAAAGAAAAAAGAAAAGAATAGTTGGAATTTTCTATTTTAAAATCATCACTAAACCATATTCTCAGTTTAAAACAAAGAGTGATTCTCAACAATCAATAGGTATTATTTGTAATTTCTGACCAACAAAAAAAGGGCTTGGATCCTATCCTTTATATCAAAAGGAAATCTTAGTAATCAGTAACCGTTTTTGAATCAAAGGGGTTATCCTTGTCTATTTTGATTTGAGTCGAATTTATAACTGTTTGAATTGTGTAATCTCCAATTACTGGCATTGGTAACCGACCTAAAGCAATTTGATTATAATTCAATTCGTGACGATCATAAGTAGAAAGTTCATATTCTTCAGTCATTGATAAACAGTTTGTTGGACAATACTCGACACAGTTACCACAAAATATACAGACCCCAAAATCAATACTATAATTAAGCAATTGTTTCTTTTTAATATTTTTTTCAAATTTCCAATCAACAACGGGTAGATCTATGGGACATACACGAACACATACTTCACAAGCAATACATTTATCAAATTCAAAGTGGATTCGACCACGGAAACGCTCCGATGTGATCGATTTTTCATAAGGATATTGAATAGTTACAGGTAAACGATTTGTATGGGATAAGGTAATTATGAAACTTTGACCAATGTACCTTGCTGCTCGTATTGTTTGTTGACCATAATTTATGAACCCGGTCACCATAGGGAACATATTGTGGATCTCCGTGAATAAATTGATGTTTCTTTCTCTTGTTTGAGATCGATTATGAATCTAGAATATCGTTATCTTATTCTATTATTTATAGTATTTATAGTATTTATAGTGAAACAAGTTGGGAAGAAGTTGTCAATAATAGATTACCCAGGGAAATAGGTAAAAGAAATTTCCATCCAAGATTTAATAACTGGTCCATTCTCATTCTAGGTAACGTCCATCTTGCTGCGATAGGAATAAACAGAAACAAATAAGCTTTAGCTAATGTAATAAATATCCCAATTGTCGTTCCAAAGACTCCATCCATTTGATTTATTCCGAAAAGTTCAGGAATAGATATATACGGAATAGAGAAATTCCACCCACCTAAGTAAAGAACTGTTATAAATAATGAAGAAACTAATAAATTTAGGTAAGAAGCAAGGTAAAATAAAGCGTATTTGATACCTGAATATTCTGTTTGATAACCTGCTACTAATTCTTCCTCTGCTTCTGGTAAATCAAAGGGTAATCTTTCACATTCTGCTAGAGAAGAAATTATAAAAACAACAAACCCGATAGGCTGACGCCACAGATTCCACCCCCAAAATCCATATTTTGACTGCGCCTCAACTATATCAACTGTACTTAAACTGTTAGATAATCATAGTCGATAATAACATCACTGCTCGCATCGCTATTTCAAAACCGTACATGAGACCCCGGCTTCATACGGCTCCTCTATGGCCGCAAATAAATGTAAGGACTTGCTCGATATTATCTCCTTCCTTATTTGGATGGTAAATATACATCGGGAAGCAAAAAATTAGACCAATGAAATTCCGTCTGCTCAAATATAAAAGGTGCTTCCGAATTGATCTTATCCATTACAATTTGAATTTCTCTTTGTTTGGTAATAACTTAATCTTTTAATAAAATACTCGTTATATCAATAACTATAAAGAAAGAATTGGGTATTAATTCAAAATTCATGATAAGAATTCTATATGTTATGTATAGATATGGATGGGGAAAATAAAAAAGAAAAATCTTTTGTATTATTATTTATTCATTTTTCTCATTTTATTTTTGAATTCTATTTCTTTTGTTCCTGTTCTTCTTTCTCAGAGGGGGGTACTTTGAAAAAAAATAAAGGATTAATTCGTTTTTGATAGTCATTTCTTTAATCAGTGAATAGGAGCGTACTCTAGATCGGAATCGTGGGGAAGTACTGCTTGGTCATTTCTACCAACTTAAAGTCCCCATTATGATTCGTTTTATCCAAAGTTTTATATAAAAATACCGTTTTTTGATACCTTATATTATCTCCATTACTAATCTTTTGTGTACCTTGGTGTTCCTAACTGTTCACTGATTTTTGATTGATCCCCCGTATGGTAATACATATAAAAAAGTAGTGGAACCCCCATACGTTGATCTTTTGTACCCGCTTCAAGATATGAGAATTAGTCAAAGAATCTTAATCTTGGAGTAAACAGTTTATATACCGCTTATGTTTATATTCTTGTACATAGGGAATGAGATTTTCTCTTCTTACTGCAAATTTCTAAGCAGTTTGATTTTACTCATATAACTATCTAGTTTAACTCATCAACCCTAATGATGAATAAAAAATGAAAATATCCATTCAATATATTCAACCTCTTTACTTTATTTCTAGAGAGAAGGGAAAAGAATCATGTTCCAACGAATCACACGTAGAGATATTGATAATACACATAGGGTTAATGGTATTTCATAACTAATAGATTGAGCAGCAGCCCGTAGACCACCTAAAAAGGAATATTTATTGTTCGATCCATATCCTGACATAAGAAGTCCAATAGGAGCAATACTTGAAATGGAGATCCATAAAAAAACACCTATACTGAGATCGGCTAAAATAAGGCGATATCCAAAAGGAATTACTAAATAACTTAGTAGAACTGATATGACCGCTATAGACGGTCCCACGCTAAACAAACGAATATCTCCTCTAGATGGAAGTAGGTCCTCTTTAAAAAGTAATTTGGTCCCATCTGCTAGAGCTTGAAGAATCCCCAACGGACCGGCATATTCAGGCCCAATACGTTGTTGTATTGCTGCGGATATTTCTCTTTCTAACCACACAATTACTAGGACCCCTATTGTGATTCCTAATAGAAGGGTGAAAATGGGAACAAAGACCCATATGAGTCCATAAACTTCTTTTAAGGATTCCAATCTAGAAAAAGAATTGATAGCTTGTACTTCTACTTCTGTCGTATCAATTATCATTTCAACGATCAACTTCTCCCATAATGATATCTATACTACCTAGTATCGTCATGATATCGGCCAATTTCATTCTTTTAACTAATTGAGGGAGAATTTGCAAATTGATAAAACCAGGTGGGCGAATTTTCCATCTCCAGGGGAAAACACTACTATCTCCTATCAAATAAATTCCTAATTCTCCTTTTGGGGCTTCTACTCTTACATAAAGTTCTTGTTTCGACAATTCAAAATTGGGTGAAAGTTTTTTAGTAATAAATCTATATTCAAAATTAGTCCATTCGGAATTTTTTGTTCTATCAAAGCGCCGGACTTCTAAATTTTCATAGGGTCCCCCAGGAATTCCTTCTAGAGCCTGTTGAATAATTTTTATAGATTCCTTCATTTCACCGATTCGGACTAAATAACGAGCTAGTGAATCTCCTTCTTTTTGCCATTGGACTTCCCAATCGAATTTATTGTAACACTCATAACTATCAACTTTACGAAGATCCCACTGTATTCCAGAAGCACGTAACATCGGCCCTGATAAACCCCAATTTATTGCTTCTTCTCCACCAATAATGCCCACTCCTTCAACTCGTTCCAAAAAAATAGGATTCCGTGTAATAAGTTTTTGATATTCAGCAATTCCTGTTAAAGAATAATCACAGAAATCCAAACATTTATCTATCCAGCCATAAGGCAGATCAGCAGCAACCCCCCCAATACGGAAATAATTATGCATCATTCGCATACCCGTAGCAGATTCGAATAGATCATATAACAATTCCCTTTCTCTGAAAATATAGAAAAAGGGAGTCTGTGCGCCGATATCCGCCATAAAGGGCCCAAGCCATAATAAATGAGAAGCTATACGACTCAATTCCAGCATAATGACTCTAATGTAACTGGCTCTTTTAGGTACTTGAACACTTTCCAGTCGTTCTGGTGCATTTACTGTTATTGCTTCTGTGAACATAGTGGCTAAATAATCCCACCGTGTTACATAAGGCAAATATTGTATAATTGTTCGATTTTCTGCTATTTTTTCCATCCCTCTGTGTAAATAACCCAATACGGGTTCACAGTCAATAACATCTTCACCATCAAGAGTAACGATCAGTCGAAGAACACCATGCATTGATGGGTGATGAGGACCCATATTAACTATCATGAGATCTTTTCTTGTAGCCGGTACAGTCATATCTTTTCTTCCTTAATTCATTATTCCATGAATTTATCAAACGAAGTTCATCAAAATGAAAAATTTAATAACTACTAATAACTAAAGAAAAAAATGCAAACCAACCTTAAAATTAACGAGTTTTTGACTCCCGAATACCTAATTGACCAATTAATTTCTTATAACGTACTCTATTTTTCTTTGACAAATAATCCAGTAGCCGCTGACGTTTTCCCAGAATTTTCCGTAGGCCCCTTTGTGATAAAAAATCTCTTTTATGTAATTCCAAATGTGAAGTGAGTCTCCGTATCTTATCCGTAAAACTGAATACTTGAAATTCAACAGATCCGCAGTTTTTTTCTTTTTCTTGTCGAATAGCTAAGATGAATGAATTTTTGACCATAAAAAACCAATTTTTCTATTTTTTTCTTTTCCGTGGATTTTACCGATCAGGAAAAATAATAATTATTATTATACCAGTTAGTTCCAGTTATTTGAATCTAGTACAAAAAAATGTTGATTTCTTCATATACACTACTTTAAATTTATATTCATTTTCTAATTTATATTAATTTTATCCAAATTTATCCAAATCAAATTAGTAATTTGATTTGGATAAAAAGGGATGATACATTTATCAGAATGTAACATGGTGTATGTGTATATCTTTCGGTTTTTATCCACCGAATATGGCATGCGATAGATATATAGGAAATATACTATTAACTAATTCTGAATCGTGGATACATATGTATTCTTGACATACTGAAATGACTACCGTTATTGGTATCAAACCAATAACGATTCATACAAGCTAAATCTTCTAATCGATAATTGGGCCAAAGAAACGATTTGAATTTAATGAATTTATTTGCATCTGTATTAAGATGCTTTTCCCCGTTTAAAAATTGTCCCCAGTTTTTTATGTTGTTTTGATTGCAAAATAGTGGATTTTGATTCACAACATTCCAATTCCGGGAATTGAAACAAATTAAAATTCGAAATTCTCTACGACGTCTGGGAGATAGAATATTTTCAGGAACAAGGAAATCCAAATTATTTCTGTTTCTATTCACAAGCATATTGCTGTGTTGTGCAATGGATCCATCAAAATTCTTTTTTTCAATATATCCACTTTTTATTATGCATTTTCCATTAGTTTGGCGCTTATTCTTATCAACCAATGAAATACCTATGGTTTGATATATAATAGATTTTCCATCCTTTTTCATAGATAGACGAATTGGTTCGATAATAAATATTCCTCTTTTTATCAATTCCGTAAGAGTTAGGTCTTTCTGAATCAACATTACATCCAGATGCATCTCTCCTCTTTGAATTGAGGATATAGCAATTTCTCTTGGATCTATCAGTCTAAGTAGGAGACAATATACCTTGATATTATTGATCATTCTTTGATTCAAGGAATCATCCCATCTTAATTGAAAAAGAAAATATTTTTTCAGGAAGAAATCCAGTTCTGCTTCTTTCTTGCTCTTGAATTGTTTTTTCTTTCTACCTTTTTTAATGTCTGCTCCCGTGTCATCTTCTTCAAGATTTTTCTTTTTGTTTTGTTTTCGTAGATCTGATACAAAATCTCCTTGACCTTGTTGTTTGTTTTTTTTTTTGTTGGAATTTTCTAATTCAAGATATTCTTTTTGATTAGCTAATATAGAAAGATTTTTTTTTTTATTTACATCGATCTTTTCATTTTGACTAATATTTTTTTCATAGAAATGAAAATGAAAAATAAGTAATTTGATTGGTATGATCCACGGGTTAATCTTATACACATCAAAAAGTAGTACAAATTCTGGGAAAAACCAAGGTTCTAAATTTGATATGGTATGATATAACCTTTCTTGATTCATTCCTATCCAATCAAAAAAATCTTTTTTTTGATTGGGTGGGTTGATTTTGTGATGAATCGTAAAAGAAAAAGGATCCTTTTTTTCAAATTTTTGAGAATTTTGAGTTTCAGTTTTAGCATTTTTATGAATCTGAATCTTGGTACCGGTATGCGTATTGGCCCAGGTCTCAATATCGATATTATTTCTAAGACAAAAATGTAGAATTCTACAATCAAAAAATTTTCTATCCATATTTTTGTCCATATCAATAATAGATCTTTTTTCTAGATAATCACTAATAAATATACTTATCAATCTATAAAATGATTCGGATTTCAGTGTATTTGTATTGAAATTATATGGAATTTTTTTGTCCTCTACTTGTAATGTTGATCCAGAAATATACGAGTCCTTACTATTCCCATAATTTATATATTTATATGACAAAAGATCATATCCATAATGTTTTTTCCATTTTTCTTTTTGACTTATCGATGAGTCCACTGCATAGTAATTTTGTTTCGTGTAATGAATTAATTGGTCTTTTTCTTTTTTATATAAATCTAATTTCATTGAGTCTTTCTTTTGAATCGTACGACATTGATTGACTCTATTTCGCCATTTTTTCGGTACTAAGTGATCCCACTTGGTCTGAGATAAATTGTATTGATAATGACCCCTTAACCAATTTTTCCATTTATTCATTCCAGACTTATGAATTTTTTTTTGCCTTGGTTTGGAATCAAATATTCCTCGTGTCGTACAATAATTCTTGATTATATCCCTAAGAAAAGGATAGGTGTGGTGATATTGAAGTACAGATTTCAAATGATACTTGTTAAGTAATTGATTTTGTGATAATTTATAAAATACATAGGCTTGAGACAAAGAAGATAAGTCACAATTATTATTCCTAATATTTTTATTACTAATATTAGTATTAGAAAAATTAGAAAACTGATTTTTTATAGTCGAAATAAAGTTCATTGTATTTTGATTTGTTTTCTCAATTCTTTCTTGATTTGTTTCAGCGTTGGAAATAGATTTGTTGATAATTTTTTTTGTTGATTCAAAGAAAAGTTGTGCATTGATCCTTGGAATCTTAATGATATATAGTAATATATCCATGTATATTTTTTCAACGAAGTATTTCATAAAATAATGTGATTTACGTATTACTCGGATATTTTTTCTTTTGAATATTTGCCAAATATCCTTCTTTGATTCCGATCTTTTATCATCACAAGCTCGAACTATTTTTTTCTTGCCTTTTGTGATTCCTTCTATTTGAGTCCTAATTGTGATTGTCTTATTAGCAAGATCTTTCATTTTTGTTTCTATGAGTGAATAATTTTCATTTACACAATTCGTGGATCGAATTCGAATGGTCGATTCTCGGATAATCTTATTATTTATATTGGAATCTTTTTCGTTTTCATTCGATTCATATACTTTTACCTTTCTCAATTTCAATAAGAAAACGGGGTTTACTTTTTTAAGTTCTTTCGTTATTAGGTTTATAACTAGAACTATTCTTGTTTTTTCTTTTGAAACTTTTATAAAACCTTTTCCTCTTTCTTTGAAAACCCTTATAACTTGAAAAAATTGCCTTTTCGCTTTTATCGTTTTTTTTTCGAGTTCGTTAAAAATGGGTTCAAAAAAAGAAGGTCGTTTTCGGGGAGACCCAAAAGGTAGTTCTGTTTCTTTACCCCAGACTGTTAAAAAACAAAAATTGTCTTTTTTCTCCTTTTTCCTTATTTTCTGATCTCTATCTCTATGATGAGATCGTACTTTAGATCTTCGCCAAGGTTTCAGACAGAAAGGAAATAGAATCTTTATCTGAATACCGTCTGTTAACCAATTTTGGGGAAATTCTGTTTCTGATAATTGAACGCCATTATAGGTACATTTAACATGCATTTCTTTATTCCATTCCTTCAAATCCTCGTACCATTCGGGGAATTGCAATAATAACATACGACCAATATTTTTAGCTATTATCAATAAGGGTAATATAACGTATTTTCTAAGAAAAGATTGGGTTACTAACATAAAACCTCTTATTGCTTGAGTAAATATAAAGGTATCCCAAGCTTCTGATATTGCTATTCGTTCATTTTCTTCTTCTTTATCTTCGTTTGTTTTCTCCTTTTCTTTTGTCTCTTCCTCCTCAAAAAAAGAAATTTGCAATTCTGGGTTTTCCCCTACCCAATTCCTAAAAATGTGATTAATCATTTTAGAGATATCAAAAAACGAAAAAAAAAATGTTTTGTCTATGCGATCAAAAAAAAGTGGAGAATGCACATTTGCTTGAAACATTTCCCAAATAACTGTTTTACGTCTTTGAGCACGCATGGATCCTTTGATTATACCCCGGCGAAAATCCGATTGTTGTGAGTAACGTATCAAAGCCACTTCCTCTTCTTCTTCATCATTAGTGCTATTATTACTAGTATTATTATTACTAGTATTATTATTACTAGTATTATTATTACTAGCACTGGAATTAGTACTCTGATCATTATCAGTATAAATTACCACGCGTCTGCCTTTTCTTGAACGAACTTCGGGATCTTCCGTCGATTCTTCTTCATTTTCTTCTTCCTCTTCTTCTAAATCGTCTGTCAATTTGTATGACCAACGAGAAATCCTTTTACTGATTTCTTCCATTCCAATGGATTTCCTTCTAATTGTTGTTAGATCGTTTGGATCAGTTGAAATTACATCGAATACAAATTTCAAAGATTTTGCTTGACTTTCTGAATCAATTCGTCGTGCGTGTTCAAAAGATAATTCATCGATTGAGGTTAAGGAATTCCCAATTGAATTCAATAAAAATTTCCCGCTAAAACCAAACGTATTCTTTTGATGTTCTAATTCTCGAGAATCATTCTGAAAGAGACCATGAATCTTATTTATCCAAAACATTTTTACGGAATCCGCTGTGGAAGTTATTAAATCGTTCATGATTGCACGTGAATCAAATTTTTTTATTGTTCCTCGATAAGGTCCATTCAAAAAAGGATCATACCTTTTTGGCAAGTATTCTTGTTCATTCTCATCATCGCATAATCTGGTCCTTTTTTCTAGCATATCTAAAGCAAGAGATCCCTTCTCTTTTTTTATAATTTTTATTCGACTTATCAATTCATTGCTCAAGTTGTATTTTTTTTGTTCATTGGTATGAACCCAATAATTATATAAGTCTTCGTGGGATAGTTTTTCTGTCGTGTACAAAGAAATTTTTCGTT